GGCACGTAGGTTCAGAGCCAGGCCAACTACGCCAATAGCACTCATCCATAAACCGGTGACGGGTACAAATAGCATAAAGAAATGTAACCAACGTTTATTGGAAAAAGCAACACCAAAGATTTGGGACCAAAAGCGGTTAGCAGTGACCATTGAATAAGTTTCTTCCGCTTGAGTTGGGTTAAAAGCTCGGAAGGTATTTGCACCATCACCATCTTCGAATAGAGTGTTTTCTACAGTAGCCCCATGAATAGCGCATAGCAGAGCCGCACCTAATACTCCGGCAACTCCCATCATATGAAAGGGGTTCAACGTCCAATTATGAAATCCTTGGAAGAAAAGGATGAATCGAAATATAGCTGCTACGCCAAAACTCGGTGCAAAGAACCAACCAGATTGTCCCAGTGGATAAATAAGGAATACGGAAACAAAAACTGCGATTGGACCAGAGAATGAAATTGCATTATAAGGTCGCAATTGAACAGACCGAGCAAGTTCAAATTGACGTAACATGAAACCTATTAGTGCAAAAGCCCCATGGAGAGCGACAAAAGTCCACAGACCGCCTAATTGACACCAACGAGTAAAATCTCCTTGTGCTTCCGGCCCCCATAGTAGCAACAAAGAGTGTGCTAAACTATTGGCAGGGGTGGAAACTGCCGCCGTTAAGAAATTGCAACCTTCCAAATAGGAACTAGCCAATCCATGGGTATACCAAGAAGTTACAAAAGTAGTCCCTGTAAACCAACCCCCTAAAGCGAAATAAGCACAAGGAAAGAGCAATAGGCCGGACCATCCTACAAAAACGAAACGATCCCTTCGTAACCAGTCGTCCATAATATCAAATAGATCATTTTCTTCTTTAGTAACTCTACCAAGGGCTATAGTCATAGTGATCCTCCTATTCAATTACTTCAACCATTTCCGAGCACCTCATATTACTTCCAAGGCATATGATAGTTTGATTATCTGTGGACGATTTCTTTCTCGTTCAATGCCCTTTTTCAATGGTCTCGAAGATAGAAATTTAGCATTTTTATCTATGGCGTCACAACCGAAGTCGTGGTAAATCCATGAATTTCATTAGATTCATTTTTCTTAATACTAGAGAAATAAAGAAATAAACATTTGAATTCAGCATTATTCTATGATTCCTATTTCAAAGCCTATCTTTTAAGGGAAAAATACCCCCTCTTTTCTCATTCGCTCTCTATTGCATGGGTGGGAAACAAAAATAGGATTCTGAAAAAAAAAGAAAGATATTGAAAAGAAAAATGGACTTTCGAAATCCATTTTTATGTGTAACGGAAAAGAGTTGCGATTTCTTCTTATTCCTATAGAACGTCTAGTAACAAGAATATGAAATCGTAAATAGCGAAAAATTCTTGCCTTGCGCGGTCTAAGTCTAAGGAAATACAAAAAATCCGCTTATACAACAATTTCATACACATCGAATTTATATATCAGAATAGCGGATAGAGGCATCATTCAAAGGGTCAGGTCCACTTACTTTATCTTTCTTTCTAATTTTATGGTGGGTTTGATAAGAATTTTTTCTATAACCTGCTTGTTTTATTCTAACAAGTCCTATACGAAAATGCTCACTGAAGAGAAAATATATCTGATTGTCTCTCAACCTATATAGAATTTTAGAAAGAAGAAACAAGAATTTTCTCCTTTTTTTTATTAACATTAAGAAAAAAGAATATAACTAAAATGGAATTGGCAATATAATTTTTATGCACTTTTGAAATGAAAATAAGGAAGGATTTTTTGTAATCGTTATTTCTTGCCTCTGTCATATCACGAAAACCTTTCGATTTGGAACGGGGAGAGATGGCTGAGTGGACTAAAGCGGCGGATTGCTAATCCGTTGTACAATTTTTTTGTACCGAGGGTTCGAATCCCTCTCTTTCCGCCCCCTCGGATCGTTTGGGACTTTCGAATTGTAAGGAATTCTAACCCCCGGATTTTTTCATAGATAAATGTACGAAATAAATTCAATTTGTAAGAAAAAATTCCCAAAAATTTTGGATTTTTACTCCTCACGTCCAGGATTACGTCCTGGGTCATTAGATAAGAATCCAAAGATAAAGAGGGAAACAAAGAATATTACTACTGTATAAACAAAGAGTTTGAGAGTAAGCATTACATAATCTCCAAGATTTTTTTTTAAGGAATAGATTACCCGTTTTTCCTTACCACACAGATCCACTAGGATGGGTTTTTTATTTTGACACCTAAAAAATGCAAAAATCAATTCTAAAAAAAAAAAAATAGCAAGAATTGCTTTATAATAAGCAGTCTTATCAATATCAAAAATTAGTTTAAGTATTGTGTGGGTACCTAAAAGTACCTGCTTAACGTAGGTGCAGGGGGTAGAAAGGCTGATCCAAATTTATTGTTGCAGCTATACATTCAATGTAGAAGAATTTGAATTTTAGAATCGAAAGTTCATAATATAAGACTTCTCAGTTTTTTCATTTTTTTGGAATGAATACATCATTCAATTTGGCAGACAGAACAGAATAGTAAAGATTTCATCGAAAACTTACAGCAGCTTGCCAAACAAACGCTAATAGAAAAAAGAGTACAGGTATGACAGGCATAACATCCACGATTGGGTTGAAAATGGCATAAGCTTCGGGTAATTTAGCTAAGAAAAAACTGGTCGGATAAAGACCAGAATTAAAACAGATAGAGGTTAAACTAAGTATATTAGGCATAACAAGCATTTCGTTCTTGTAGAGTAGATAATTGGATTTTGATTGAGTTATTTTTCTAAGGGAAAAGAAAAGGTGGATTCAAAATCCTTTTTTCTTCGGACTTTCCCAAATACAAAATACCTCCTTGTATTCGCATTCTCAAATGAGAATGGAAGAAATTCGACTTTCATATAATATCTTAATAGAATTTCATGTAATGATCAATGCATTTTTAGGATTCTATATTATCCGCATGTTTAGAATCCTAGCAAGAAAATATCCCTCATTTTTTAGGTAATTGAAGTAGGATTGACGAATAATATATAATAAAAATACTGTTTATTAGTGTCGCATAAAAGAAATGGGGCGTGGCCAAGTGGTAAGGCAGCGGGTTTTGGTCCCGTTATTCGGAGGTTCGAATCCTTCCGTCCCAGATTTATTTTCATGAAACGAAAGATAGAATCGTATTGTGCCCTGCACGACACAAAAGCGTACTAAAGAGAATAATTAGTTCTTATGAACTCTTAGATTAGATGTATTTCTAAGGATTCTTTTTCTTTCTCAGAAAACAAAATCAAGTGTCAAGTCCAGTCAAATTGAATATCTTTATTCAATTCATTAATAAGTTTGGTCTGTCAGGCACATTCAGGATATGCTCCTACTACTCATTACTCATATGTGTATGTGTTTTGAATATGTGTTTTGAAATTCGAACTTTTTAGATAAACTTTATGCTACATATCCATGAAGTGGGAATTCTTGTAGGATAACATTTATTTTACACCTAATGTGAAGAAAAGGGGTTTTCATTCTACGGATAGAGACTCGATTTTCTATTTTAGGCATTATCTGATTTGCAAATATCCATTTCCAAATCAATAGAATGTGAGGATTAGAGATAAATTCATATATTCTGTCTACTCGACTTTGGAATTGATTAAAAAACAAAAATTAAGGAGGGAAAACACTGTATTAAAAATCAGACCTATCCCTTCCCTTTATGATACAGATAGATTTTTGTTTTGTTGTTTTATTAGTAAAAAAGAGGGGCTCTTCTTTGGTTAAGCGAAAATGATCTCGATTTGTGATTCTTTAAATATCCAGAATAATCCATTCCGGAAAGGATAAGGTAAGAACTGTTCGTTGGATAGAATAGAATGGATTCAAAAAAATCATATTTTTCTTATTTTTCATTTTTAGTTCTTTTTGTTGCCTAAAAGAAGGAATACTATAAGTAAAAGCAAAGACCTTAATTTTACTTTACACTAATTTTTTTACTTTATTTTTTCTTTCTTTTGTTATTCCTGTTATTCCAGTCAAAGAACTATGAAAAGTTTATAACTAACAAAAAACTACTAATCTTTTTATTGGCATAGTTTATTTCTTGGAGAAGAGTTGATTCTTCTCATTTCAGGATTGATCATCTCGAGTCCTCTGTTGAGGATGAAAATTAAATAATAAATAAGTCTTAAGTAAACTATTTTATTCCTCTTTTTCAAACTATGTTTCATTCATATGATAGAATATGGGTTTAAATAAATTGGCTCCTTGCAGAGTCTTCCCTGATAAATACTTATTTCTTTTATCCATATTTCTTCCTTTTATCCATATTTCTTCATAGATATAGATAGCAAGTTTGAATTAGTATACAAAACCTATGACTATTCATGATTCCATCCATGTTGGATCAATTCTCGCTACCACTTTGCAATGAAATTAGAGGAATGTTATGGTAAAACTTCGTTTAAAACGATGTGGTAGAAAGCAACGTGCGACTTGAAGGAGATGATCGATTGTGGATTTTGCTATCCACCATTTTCCATAGTAATGAAAATGCTCTTGGCTCGACATAGTCTGTTCTATTTGTCCCGAACCGAATTTGCACTGGGTTGTTTGATAAGTAAATAGTACACGATGGAGCTCGAGAATACAGAATAGAATTGATTTTTTATCAAGGGAAAGAATCTATGGTTAGTGAAAACTAATAAATTAGGCCAACTTTGTAAGTCTATCCTTAATATAGAAATTAAATTGAAAGGTTAAAATAAGAAAAAGTCTAATTTTGGAAGATTGGAAAACTTTTTTTTTGATTAAAAGTCTATCAGAATCAATCGTTCATATTCAATTTCTCTAGAAGAGGAAAATGCTTTATTGAAGGAAATAAGAAAAAAAGAAAGGGTATGTTGCTACTCTTTTGAAAGAAAAAAGAATAGGAATTCCCGAAGTAATGTCTAAACCCAAGGATTTCACAAATCAAAGATAAAGGATTCCGGAACAAGTAAACATGATTTTCAAACATCTCAACAATAGAATTAGATCAGAATAAGGAATAAAAGTAAATTTGTTCGAGATGAAATAAAGAAAAGAGTTTAGAGACGACTCAAAAAATTTCGAAGGATTTCTCTTTTGAATTCTGTCAGTCAAAATTAGCCAACTTGAGTCATGAGTATAAATGAAATTTGTTTTTTCTTCTATAAGAAAATTAATCCAAGTTATAGTCTAATTACTTGTATTATAGATCAAAATTCGAATCATTTTCTCGAGCCGTATGAGGAGAAAACCTCCTATACGTTTCTAGGGGGGGCATTGTTTATCTACATCTATCCCAATAAGCTGTCTATCGAATCGTTGCAATTGATGTTCGATCTCGAAGAGAAGGAAGAGATCTTCAAAAAGTTGGTTTTTATGATCCGATAAAGAATCAAACTTGTTTAAATGTTCCAGCTATTATCTATTTCCTCGAAAAAGGTGCTCAACCTACAAGAACTGTTTATGATATTTTAAAGAAAGCGGAATTCTTTAAAGATAAAGAAAGAACTTTGAGTTAATTGAAGAACTAAATAAATATAAAATAAAAAAGTAGGGGGGTCATTAATATCCCTTAATTATTTAGACACAATTTGCCTCTTTTTTAATCCTATTTTTTTGCTGCATTTATGTCGTGCCAATCCAACAAAAGCCCTTATTTAATTTCCTTATTTGTATCTAATTGGTTTTCTTACCATTGTATTTCTATTGACAAAGGTCTATTGAACAAATAGAATTTGTAGCTAGATGGGTCTCTTTATCGTCACTGCATATTAGGTATTTCTGTCTACACTTTGCTCAAATGATAGGGTTGGCCCCCCTTGCATGTACTTTCATATAAGATTTTTCTAGTTAAATGCTAGAAAAATAACAATTTTGCTATTATGATTGGGGCCGCTCCTTTTTTAACCTTAGTGAAATTTAACCGATCTGTTTATTTTGGTATTTGAGTGTTTTTAATGGGTGATAAAATCTTTCTTTTGATGTCTTGCTAATTCAATGTTTTGCCAGGAGCGTTCGGTGTAATTCCATCGATTTTTGGATTTCGATCGTATCTAAGATCCTATTTTATCTGGGTTGCTAACTCAATGGTAGAGTACTCGGCTTTTAAGTGCGACTATGATCTTTTACACATTTGGATGAAGCAACAAATTCGTCCAGACTCTTGGTAGAGTCTAGAAGACCACGACTGATCCTCAAAGGTAATGAATGGAAAAAATAGCATGTCGTAATAAAATCAATTTATGTTTTTTTTTAATAAAAAAATTTCTATTTTCTGGGTCTAGTGAATAAATGGATAGAGCCTGGCTCTAATTCTGGTAAAATAAAAAGCAACGAGCTTAACTTCTTAATTGAAATGATTTCCCGATCTAATTAGACGTTAAAAATAGATTAGTGCCTAATGCGGGGAAAGGTTGGGTTTTCCTATCGGCGGACCTTTAATTTTTTTTTTAGGAATCCTAATTATTCTTTATTATGGATTGAAAAGGAATGTTATGAATTGAATGTGTAAAAGAAGCAGTATATTGATAAAGAGACTGGATTCCAAAGTCAAAAGAGCAATTGGCCTGCAAAAATAAAAAATTTGTTCTTTTTTATAATTAGAACAAACATAAACTAATTAGATAGAAACGGAGCAGAAAAAGATCTATAGATTAGACTCCCTTTCTTTTCAGGGTTTGTTTTAAAAAATGTAACACCCTGTTCTGACCATATTGCACTATGTATGATCATTTGATAAATCGAGAAATGCTTTTTTTCTCTGATTCAAGTAGAAATACAAATGGCAAAATTCGAAGGGTATTTAGAAAAACAGAAATCTCGTCAACAATACTTCGTTTACCCACTTCTCTTTCAGGAATATATTTATGCATTTGCCCACGATTATGTATTAAATGGTTCCGAACCTGTGGAAATTATTGGTTGTAATAACAAGAAATTCAGTTCACTACTTGTGAAACGTTTAATTATTCGAATGTATCAGCAGAATTTTTGGATTAATTCGGTTAATCATTCTAACCAAGATCGATTGTTGGATCACAGCAATCATTTTTTTTCTGAGTTTTATTCTCAGATTCTATCTGAAGGGTTTGCAATCGTTGTAGAAATCCCATTCTCGCTAGGACAACTATCTTGTCCGGAAGAAAAAGAAATACCAAAGTTTCAAAATTTACGATCTATTCATTCCATATTTCCCTTTTTAGAAGACAAATTTTTGCATTTACATTATCTATCACATATAGAAATACCCTATCCTATCCATTTTGAAATTTTGGTTCAACTCCTTGAATACCGGATGCAAGATGTTCCATCTTTGCATTTATTGCGATTCTTTCTTAACTATTATTCAAATTGGAATAGTCTTATTACTTCAATGAAATCCATTTTTCTTTTTTCAAAAGAAAATAAAAGACTATCTCGATTCCTATATAACTCTTATGTATCGGAATATGAATTTTTCTTGTTGTTTCTTCGTAAACAATCTTCTTGC